ATATAATTTGATATGACTTTGATATGATTTAGGGCTCAATATAATTCCCAAATCAGACTTTGGTAAATCATTTTTTTTTGCATCTCCTGCTCTGCTGATTCAGAGGTACCGTATCTTGGATCCAATGCAAAACTCTTTCTGAATGAGAGAGATAAAGACGAGAAAGACCAATGAAATAAAGTTGAAAAATTGTATAGTTTAATGGTAAAGTTTGATTACCATTAACCCCCAGAAAAGTTAACGAGTTTTCGGTTTGATTCATATCCTATTCATCTTCTAAAGGTGTCCCTCGGCTGATTTATATTAAGTTAGGGTGGCCTTAGGCCTTATTCCCTATTGTATTTGTATTGTGTAGTGCTTTTTAATTTCCTAAAGGTGGCCATAGGCCCCTATGGTCCATTGGTGCCCCTATGGTCCAGTGGTTACGACCTCTCTCTTTCACGGAGAAAACGAGGGTTCAAGTCCCTCTAGGGGTATACCAAGACCATAGGAGTAGGATTTTATCAAAAGTGAAATGTATTTGTCAAGTCCGCCTGGGAGACGAAAGGAAGTTGATTATGGAACGTCTAATTAGGCGTTGGGTCGATGCCCGAGTGGTTAATGGGGACGGACTGTAAATTCGTTGACAATATGTCTACGCTGGTTCAAATCCAGCTCGGCCCAAAAATTCGCCAATCTACTATCAGATAGTAGAACCCTGTTGTTCTTAAGAAATACCTGATAAGAGAGAATAAAAAAGAATCCAAATTTTCTGTTAGATCTCTTCTTATTTCCCTGGGATTGTAGTTCAATAGGCAAGAGCACCGCCCTGTCAAGGCGGACGTTGCGGGTTCGAGCCCCGTCAGTCCCGACGGATCCAATAAGTACATCAATTCACCTCTCCATTTTATGTGAAATGAAAGAAGGGACCGAGATCATAATTGAATTGAAGGGGTTTCCCCCCTTTTTTTCAGGATTCTGTCGAAGAAAGAACAAACCCTAAACGAAAATGAAATGAAAATAACTAAAATAGTGAAGTTGGTAGAATATTCCATCTTTTCTCCCGCGACTCCTCTTTCTCATACTTCTTTATCTTCCAAAGAAAATTGGATCATTCAAATTTACAACCTAATTCCTCTCTTTTTCCACTTCGCTTGTATTTTTTGTTGGTGTTTTGTAGTTAATGGAAACGGACGAGGATACTTCATTTGATAGTTCTATACGGAAGACCTAAGGTAGGTTATAGAAAAGAAAGAACAGAAAAGAAGGATAAATAAAGGAATTTTTTATTGGTCCAGGAATCCAATCTTGGATTCGGTATGGATAAAAGATCTTCGTATGTTATACTATTCAATTCTCGACGACGAATTAATTTAATAGCTCAGATATTGTTATTCATGATATTGATCCGATTCAAGATCATCGATAGGTAATGCATTCATTGAATTGACAGGTGAAAAATTTATCATCTCTATGGGATTAAATCCCGAGTTATTGTGAAATAAAAAAAACGATGAGATTGAGATTATGGAAGTAAATATTCTTGCATTTATTGCTACTGCACTGTTCATTTTAGTTCCTACTGCTTTTCTACTTATCATTTACGTAAAAACAGTCAGTCAAAATAATTAATTACTTGAAATCAAACTTCACTTCTGAGTTCTTATCAATAGTTGAAGAAATCCAATCAAAAGAATTATTTTTTTGCGTCTTAAATGAAATCAACGGGCTATAATGAGCGGTATTCTATGAGATCCGAGAGTATGGTAAGAAATTTCTTACCATACTCTCTATTAGTGCTATAGTAGTGTATAAAGTTGTACTTTACTTTCTAATAAAGTTGGTATACTATATTAGTTTCTATCTTCAATATATGTAGTGATTAATCCATATATGGAATTAACGTAGGACCCAATTCTCTTTCTTTCTGAAATAATTGTTTTACTGTTATATAATAAATTTCTCCACCAGAATCCAATGGAATTTCGAAATGAATAAATTTTGAATTGAAATAATTTTCAATTCAAATAAAAAATAAAAAATGCGTTGCAGAACGATCTATAAAACAATTGATACCATTTCATTCCTAAACTAAATTAGTAGTCCTTCTAAAGTCCACTTCTTCCCCATACTACGAGTGAAAGGGAAAATGTAAAGACTACCATTAAAGCAGCCCAAGCGAGACTTACTATATCCATGTCAATTATGTCCCTTATCTTTATGATAGAAATATTCCATTATTGTATTGCTCACTAATAATAGTAGAATCCATGGTCCAGAGTCAAAAAGGGATTCTGGCCGAACACTATTGATGAACCAATCAAATAAATCCATTTCTAAAAAATTCCTATATGCTTTCTAACCGGGAAAGACTAAACACAACTAAAATATACAATGACGCTACAAAGGAATGTTACTAATGGAACATATAGTAATAAAAAAACAGGACCCATTCTTTGTTGCCCTTCAAAGTACAAATAGATCAATTGCTATCTATTACATACTTTTTTTCCTATTTGATCTAATCCGTACCCTTTCCCGATTGTCTCTCTGAAGCAGTTGGGAGATAGTATATTATACTCTTGACGAGGGGTTTCAAAAAAAAAAATAATAATTTTTTTTCACTTTTTCTATAAAAAAGTAAATTATCCATCCAATCTCAATCTAATAGTGATTGAATGCCTGAACACTCAGAGATTCTTGCGAGTCTATATATGTAGATTACATAAAGGACTTTCCACAAATAGTTAGCCGCCGGCGGCTATGCCAATGAAATTCAAGACCCAATCAGTAGACATTAGCAGTCGAAGGGAATCGGGAAGTCTTGCTTCGACCATGATAATATAATCTTTCTTTGAATTTTAGATTGAAAGATTTCCAATCTTTTACAAAATCCCCAGAACAGATGTTTAGAATCAACCAAGTATCAACAATCGCCCTATCTGTTGGGTAAAATTTGGGTGATTTATATCAGCAGATAATAAATTTTGATTCGTTTGTTGATGAGGCGGCACCCGGATTTGAACTGGGGAAAAAGGATTTGCAGTCCCCCGCCTTACCACTCGGCCATGCCGCCAAAACGATACACAATAAGATAAAATTTTCTGGGTTGGATTACTAAACTTTAGTTTATTGTACTTGCATCCCTTTTTTAATTTCATCCTTTTTTTTTTCTAAATTTATAAAAATTCTAAAAGAAACCCTTTTCCCCTTTTGTTTGACCACCCCTTCGATTGATTGTATAGTATCTCAAAACATAAAATGTCGAAAAACTTCCCCTCACTTTCTATTGAAAAATCAAATGTATATTTTCATTCAAAAAAGCCAAAATTTATGACACAAAATTTATGACAAATGGGAACCATTAACTATTCGTTGACTGAGAATTCCTGAATGATTCTTGGATTTGAATCTAAAATTGGGGTTGCCTAATGACATAAGAAACTACAAAACATACTTAATTGATTCTTAATCCTTTCAATTTCCATTATAACAAAAACGATAAGTATATGTAAACCCCACAATGGAAATTCTTACACAGATACCAAATTGGGTATCTTTTTTAGAGTATGTTTCCTATACCTATAAATATATGGAATTCGTTGGAACAAAAAAAGGCCCGGCTGGGTATTGACCGGGCCAGGCCCAAAAGGCACTTCGAACAAAATAAAAGCAAGAAGTCTTCTTTATTTATCTTTCTATTTGGATCTTTCGAGCATCTAAATGGAATTGCTAATTATATAATAACGATAAAGAATGTGAAAGAAATACTTTCGTTAATCCTTACTTGATGTGTAATGTAACATAGTAATTATCTTTTTCAATTGGGAGAGATGGCTGAGTGGACGAAAGCGGCGGATTGCTAATCCGTTGTACGAGTTATTCGTACCGAGGGTTCGAATCCCTCTCTTTCCGTTTCCGTTGATGACTTTCTATTTTTTTCTTTCAAATTTCGCAAACCCCTTTTGATTTTTTTACTAGTTAAACGTATGGAATATGAATATATAAAATAAAATCTTAAGAAAATTGTAAATCAAGCAAGAAAAACGAAATTTTTATTTTATTCTTCACGTCCAGGATTACGTCCTGGATCATTGGATAGGAATCCAAAGATGAAGAGAGAAACAAAGAATATTACTACTGTGTAAACGAAAAGTTTGAGAGTAAGCATTACACAACCTCCAAGATCATTTTTTGAAAAAGAAAAACGAGAAAAGATAATAGATCCTCCATTTTTATATCACATATCCTATTTTGACACCAAGAAATGAATTCTAGAAATAGAAAAGAATGTTCAGAAATTCAACTGAAGTTTAAATTTGTAATAAGAGTCTTTGATTATCACAAATCACTTTCATACCCACAATTAGATATTCTAAGGGACCCTAACCTAATAAGGTCTTTCGCCGGAAAAAGGATTAGAATCGGGAAATGGGGCGAGCCAAATTTATTGCGGCTAGCCAAGAATTTCAATGTTTGAATTGAAGGTTCATATTCCCAGACTTATTTGATCTTATCAATTGTTATAATTTTTCTCGAATAAATCATGAATTTTCTAGGATAGTATTCAAGATCTTATCGAAAACTTACAGCAGCTTGCCAAACAAAGGCTAAAAGAAAAAAGAACAGGGGTATGACTGGCATAACATCTACGATTGGATTCAAAAAAGCATAGGCTTCGGGCAATTTGGCGAAGAAAAGACTACTCGGATAAAGGGCAGAATTAAGACAGATCAAACTAAAGATATTAAGCATAACAGACATTTTGTTCGTCGAGATAATTGCATTTTGATTGAGTTATTTATATAAGGAAAAATGAAGAAAGTAAGGTAGACAAAAACTCCTTCTTTTTCCGCTCAATCAAAAATCCTCCAATTCTCAAAGGAGAATAGAAGAAATCATACTTTCATACAATATCTTAATTGAATTGTATGTAATGATCAATAAATTCAGTTGAATTCTAGATATACACATGTCAAAATCCTAGCACGAATCTATAATATATTCTATAAAGAAGAATAAAGAAGAAAGATTTTCTATAGATAGTTGTGCTGGAATTGACGAACACTTAATACCAATATTATTCTTTATTAGTATTAGTGTCCAATAAAAATAGAAATGGGGCGTAGCCAAGTGGTAAGGCAACGGGTTTTGGTCCCGCTATTCGGAGGTTCGAATCCTTCCGTCCCAGAGCATATCCATTGTATCCGAATACATCTTTTTTGTTCAACAAGGTTCTGTTTCAAGGTCTAATATGGGTCTAATATTAGATAGAATCTTATTCTTCTTTCTTTTTTGATTTTGAATGATTCTTTTCGGAATCATATCTCAGTTTTTCACAAAATGAACTAAATTGAGTTCAAATGACATGCAAATGTAACTGACTCCTTTTGTGATCCAGATAAAGATAAGATGGGGCATAGATCACAGTTGCAGAAAGATTACTTAACCTCAGGTTAACCAAAATATGAAAATACATATAAAACGAGGAAGTGCTTAGCCTATGGGTATGTATTGTTATCCTATTTCAGTGACAATAGTCTTTCTATTTTTGTGAAAAAGAATTTGCATCCCTAAAATATTCAAATTTAAATATTTAACAATGATATTTCTTTTTATTGTTCGATCTATTTAGCTTATTTGTTTTAAATCATTGACAATTCTATTCGAAAAGAAACAGAAATTCTTATTTCTTATGATAATCAAATGTAGGCTTTACTGTAAAAGTAAAACTTGACTCAAATAATGATGTCGAAGTAGGAAACTTTTTCAATTATCAAGATTTGTAATGATTCCTTATGGGTTGAATCTTTGAGAAGTTGGAAATGGGTCAGTCTATCTTATTGATTGAGTCACTTCAACAGGCAGAGTCAAATAGAATTTATTTATTCTTGTTATTTCTGTTAGTTATGTTATTTCTATATTTAGATTTCTGGATATTTCTGTTAGATATTTTTTTGAGATATAGATTTATAGAAAAAATTTCCGTTCATACAAAAAAAGGCCCGGGTCTTGCTAAGATTTCTTCATAAAAAATATTTCTTATCTATGTAGCTAAGAAAAAATGTAGCTAAGAAAAAAATACTTATCTATGTAGCTAAGAAAAAAATATATAAATGACTATGTCTCTGTACCGACTGAACCAATGACTATTCATGATTCCATAATTGAATCAATTCCATACTGGTTCCAAATTAGAGGAATGTTATGGTAAAACTTCGTTTAAAACGATGTGGTAGAAAGCAACGTGCGACTTGAAGGACACGATCCGGTGTGGATTTTTATTCTTACATCCACCATTTTCTTTTATATAGGAATGAAGGTGCTCTTGGCTCGACGTCGTTTGTTCTATTCTAATAGAACCCTTCTTTTTTATTGGGTTGTAATGTAAATAGTTCATGATGGAGCTCGAGTAGAAAGTATGGATTAATTTCTCAGGGGCAACGATCTAGGGTTAATGCCAATCAATAAATTGGAACAACTTCGTAAGTATATCTTCGATATCGATATAGAAATTGAAAGGATCCGATTCGAGCAAATTTTCAATTCAAAAAAATTGTTGGAACCGCAAAACGTTTTCGATCCACAGTGTATCGCGCACGAATCAACCGTCGGTATGATTCTAGAAAGAAATCACAAAAGGGGTATGTTGCTACCATTTTGAAAGGATTAAGAAGCACCGAAGTAATGCCTAAACCCAATGATTTAAAACAAAGATAAAGGATCCCAGAACAAGGAAACACCGCTTCAATTGTCTCACAGATCCGAATAAAGAATCAAAATAGATTTTCAACGAGACAAAAGGGGGGTTAAAGACCACTCAATAAAAAAATATCTTAATTTTATTTAATATATTTGATAATTATTGAACTTGAGTTATGAGTACAAATGATTTTTTAGTTTTCAGGAAGGAAGTTAAATAAAAATGACTATGAGTTAAATTATAGGCTAATTTCTTTTACGGATTCCTTTACTATTTATTATAATTTTATCCATAGACAAAACTTCAAATCATTTTTTCTCGAGCCGTACGAGGAGAAAACTTCCTATACGGTTCTAGGGGGGGGGGGGTTCTTTTTCATCTACATCTATCCCGATGAGCCGTCTATCGAATCGTTGCAATTGATGTTCGATCCCGAAGGGAAGGAAGAGATCTTCGGAAAGTGGGTTTTTATGATCCGATCAAGAATCAAACTTATTTAAACGTTCCCGCTATTCTCTATTTCCTTGAAAAAGGCGCTCAGCCTACAGGAACTGTTCAGGATATTTTAAAAAAGGCAGAGGTTTTTAAGGAACTTTGCCCTAATCAAACGAAATTCAATTAAATTAAGGAATTAAATTAAGGAAATAAAAACTAAGGGTAGGATAGTGATTTCTATATAATTTTGGATATCTTTTCTATACTATGTTTTTTTTATTTCCTTCTTTTCTTGCTCTATTAGTATCTATTTATCATTGCTTTTATAAAATCTTTTTCTAACGAAAACCTTATTTGATTGATCAAAAATTCTTGCCTACAAT